CCTAGAATGCCAATATTAGCACGGATCGTACGGAAATGTAACTCACTATTCAAACAACTATTCAGAGTTCCTAGAGCTCCTTGTAAGGCTTGTTGAAAAACTCGTTGTCGGACCTGATTAATCGCTCTTTGTTGTTCAAAATGAAGGGTTTCATTTTTGTAATTTTCTAATCGTTCCAAAGTGTCACAAGTAGCATTAATCAAATTTTCTTTTTCTCGTTCTATCTCAGAGTATCCATTCATTCGATACTCATCTGCTTCTATTTCTACTTTCCGTAAGCGAGTCCTGGCTCTTTCGAGCTGCTCAATGGCCCCTCTACGTAATTCTTCCGAATTTCGAATAGTACTCAAGATCCTCTGTTTTCGATTATCTAATAAATCATTTAATGAAAGTAGATTATCTTACCATTAATTTCACAACTTCAATAATCTCTTCCCGAACCAAACATGAATCTTTCGATTCATTTGGCTCTCACGCTCAATTATTTATTTTATATTATGGGCATTCCCATATCTTTTTTTTTTTTTTTAATGTAATGAGCCTACCCTCTCTTTTCTGTTTATATTCAAAAACATCGAAACTGATATAAGACCAGAATATTAGGAGGACTCTTCCGACCAGACAAAAATCTATAATTGTCAGCAAAGTTCTTTCTTTATTTGTATTTGTTCTTTATTTGTATTTGTTCTTTATTTGTATTTGTTCTTTATTTAATTTAAAATTCAAATTTACAATTTATTTCTATATTTTTTTTATTTCCTTTTTTTCTTCAAATCCAAAAATTCCTATTTTTTTTTACGTAGGTCGTCGATTCGGCATTGGAAAAAAAGAGCAAGATGCCCATTTTTTTAATAAATGGTTCAAATCATTTTATCGATATGAGTGTTCTATATCAGATAAATTACCAACTATTCATTTTTAAACCATTTCGGTACGTTAGTACCGGTAGAAAGAGTACCATGTTTTGCCTGGACTTCAAACAGTTTAGCTTTAACCATGTTAATGGTCTCACATTATTGGTTGATAGAGAATCAAATTTACCAATAAGTCACGAAATGCTATGGTTCTTACATATGATTTCTTAATTTATTCAGAAATAATTCGTTGAGATCGTGCACTTTTTTTCCTATTTATCCTATAAAATGAATAAAATACCATAAATAAAGTGCAGTCGGATGGATCCAACCTATTCTTGAAATACACAACTCGCACACACCCCCTTTCCAAAAAAAATCAATACACCAAGCACTACACTTAGATTTATTGGATTTGTTGCTAAAATATCGGTATTAAACCCGAAACTCCCGGCGGATGGCCAGTGACCCAAGGAAAGGAAAGAATCGGTTCCATTTTTCATATGCTCTCCTCTTATAGATAGGACTAACAAAGAACAGAGTTCTTTTTGTATCACTTCGTTGTCCCTTTTTTGATCGATTTCTTTTTATTATATAAATTTTATTTCCATTTTTTATTTAATGGGAGTAGATTAAATCTAGTAATTTAATTTGATAATTTTAAAATTTCTTACTTGAAGTTTCCAATCCAATAAAATACTTATTAGGTTAATCTTGGGTCTCATGTCAATTGTGAAATATCTCGTTTGTTGAAACGATTCCTAAAAAAAGTAAAAAAAAGGTTTCCATTGTACTAAGCTAAGGACGCGAAGGAAGAAAACGAGCGGATCAGTAATTACTCATCCTCAAAACAATCCTTCCTTTCCTGGGGTATTGTCTCAACAAATAAATAATTGTAGGAGTAAAGCGTTGATATAATTAGAAGAAGCAAACAGCAATTCTGAGTTAATAAAATAAGAAAAAAGTATAGCGAGTTAAAAAAATAAGAAAAAAAGTATAGTATGTAAGGTACTTTTTTACATTTCTAGGATTAAACAAAAGGATTCGCAAACAAAAGCGCTAACGCCACGACCAGTCCATAAATTGTTAAAGCTTCCATAAAAGCTAGACTAAGCAATAAAGTACCTCGTATTTTACCCTCTGCTTCTGGTTGTCTCGCAATACCTTCTACAGCTTGGCCTGCAGCAGTACCTTGACCAACTCCAGGTCCAATAGAAGCAAGCCCTACGGCCAATCCAGCAGCAATAACGGAAGCGGCAGAAATCAGTGGATTCATGGTAAGTTCCTCGCACCAAAAAAAAAAAGAAATGGTTAATGATACAATCAACCGATGAATTTTTACTTAATTTTTTTTTATCATTTTTTTTTTCATTAAGATTTTTTCATTAAGATCTATCTGATTAAGATCTATCGGGTCGAAATAACTAAAAACTCCGAATTGAAATGATAATATTACTGAATCGTCAGAACTATTTCGATATCTCATTTTGAGTTTCTACCCATAATGGAGTTTTTGTAAATACATATGTATACGGTTCTAGTTATTGCATTTCTTTGTTTCGAACCATTCTTTCATTCAATTCTTCTTTCCTTTCTTTTTTCTTCTAGATACTATCCTTGAGTTCATCTCTTTTTTGCATTTCATTCAATCCACAATCACAGACGAAACAGAAAGACTTATATTGGAACTATATAAATGCAGTGAACCGCAATCAAATCAATCAAATCAATAATATATATATAGGGTATATAATAATATATATATATATTAGGAATAGTCCTATATAACTAGTAAATATCTAATATCACATATACATTTGTTTCTTCCATAACGTAAACCACCCGCATTTTATATTGAATCGGATTCTAGAATCATTCCTCGAAACAGACACAGGGGCTGGACTTATAAAGATTACATACATCTAGTGTGACCCCCCCAACCCATCTTTTTTTTTACAATTCCGCAATATCGTCTATCTTTTTTCCTACGCCTCTAGGTCGTATATTCATACGTATTTGTATTTGTATCTATTATGTTCCCCAACCAAGTGGATTATCTTGAATCATGCATGAATTGGGATAAGCTTAAAAAAGACTATTTCGAAAACTAGTCAATGATGACCCTCCATGGATTCACCTATATAAGCCGCGGCTAACGTTGCAAAAATAAGAGCTTGAATACCACTTGTAAATAATCCAAGAAGCATAACAGGTATAGGAACTACTGAAGGGACTAAAGAAACAAGAACAACAACTACTAATTCATCAGCCAATATATTCCCGAAAAGTCGAAAACTAAGAGATAAAGGTTTTGTGAAATCTTCTAGGATGTTAATTGGTAAAAGTATTGGGGTTGGTTGAATGTATTTCCCGAAATAACCCAATCCTTTTTTGGTAAGACCCGCATAAAAATATGCCGCTGACGTGGGTAAAGCTAAAGCAACAGTAGTATTTATATCATTCGTAGGCGCAGCTAACTCCCCATGAGGTAATTGTATGATTTTCCAAGGTAAAAGAGCACCTGACCAGTTAGAAACAAAAATAAATAAGAACATAGTTCCAATAAAGGGAACCCAAGGACCATATTCTTCTCCAATCTGAGTTTTGCTCAAATCTCGAATAAATTCAAGGACATATTCGAAGAAATTCTGACCGTCGGTCGGAATGGTTTGTGGATTCCGAACAGCTATGATGACTGAACCTAATAAGATAGCAATTACGACCCAAGAAGTGATAAGTACTTGGGCATGGATTTGTAAACCTCCTATTTGCCAATAGAAATGTTGGCCTACTTCTACACCCGATATATCGTATAACCCTTTGAGTGTTTTAATGGAACATGGTATAACATTCATATTGTCCTCTGACAGAAATTGAACTTCAAAAAAGGAATTATTTTGATTCAACCATCTATTTCTCAACTCACTAACTTGAATCATTAATCGTATATTTTATTTACGATACCAAGAAATTACATAACATCATAACATAATATCAATATCCCCAGTACTTTTTTTATCTCTTTTAAAAAATTCAAAAATAGTAACCAATCCAATAAATCTATGGAGTTGCCAAATAATTAACTAATCTTATTATTCTTAATGATAATCAACGATTTCTTATATAGCTAGAACGACCCTCACAAATTGCGGATACTAATTTGTTAAGAATCAATCGGATTGAAGCTATAGCGTCATCATTTGCTGGAATCGAAATATCTGCGAGATCTGGGTCACAATTTGTATCGATTAAACAAATTGTCGGAATCCCCAAAATGACACATTCTCGAAGAGCCGTATATTCTTCTTGCTGATCAACGATGATCACAATATCAGGCAACCCCGTCATATATTTGATCCCACCGAGATATGTTTGCAAGGTAGATAATTTTCTCTTCAACATTGCTGCATCTCTTTTGGAGAGACAGTTGAGTTTCCCCATCTTTTGTTCTGCTCTTAAGTCCCTGAACTTGTGAAGTCTCGTTTCCGTAGTGGACCAATTCGTTAACATACCACCAAGCCATTTTTTATTAACATAATGACACCGAGCCCTTATTGCAGCTGATGCTACTGAATCCACTGCTTTATTTTTTGTACCAACGATTAAGAAGTTTTTTCCCCTACTTGCTGCATCAAAAACTAAATCACAGGTTTCTGATAAAAAACGAGCAGTTCTAGTGAGATTTGTAATATGAATACCTTTACGCTTTGCAGAGATGTAAGGGGCCATTCTAGGATTCCATTTCTTAGTACCATGACCAAAATGAACTCCTGCTTCCATCATCTCTTCCAAATTGATGTTCCAATATCTTCTTGTCATTTTTCCCCAGACTTCCTTTTTTTTTAACAAAGAGACGAGGTAACCTGAAATAAATAATTGTTCCGATGGAACCTTATACGGGGGATTGACCGTTGATACACGACCCAAACCATTCATTTCTTTTAATTACTTATTTTTTACCAATTTAATTACTTATTTTTGATTTTTTACCAAATCAATAATCGGACCAGATAATTGAAAGATAGTTAAAGTGAAAGAAAAGAATCTGCTCTTAGGAATCATTAAATCGCGTAAATGATTGTTCTGATGTCTCATGGAAATTTGTCTCATGGAAATTGTTTTGGACGTAAGTCCAAAATAATTCTCTATGGTGTAACAAAATATCTCTTATTTCCAAATGAATGTTCTTGTCTTGCCTTGAAGGGTGTACTAATTTTTGGAATCCGGTACCAACAGGTATAATCCCCCCCAGAACAACGTTCTCTTTCAGGCCTTTCAACCAATCAATACGACCTCGTAGAGCAGCTTTTGCTAAAACTCGAGCGGTTTCTTGAAAACTTGCTTCGGATATGAAACTTTGAGTATTTAGAGATGCCCTCGTTATTCCCAATAAGATTGCCCGATAACAGATCGCTTCGTCCAAAGCACGCCCTGCTCGTTCCGCTCGCAAAAAGCCGATTAATTCTCCAGGTAAAAAAACATTAGACATTCCATCTTCTGAAACCAACACTTTTGATGTTACTTGACGTACAATAATTTCTATATGTCTATTATGGATCTGTACCCCCTGGGATCGATAAACCTTTTGGATCTTATTAACCAAAGAGATACGACTTTGGGCTATGGTTAGCTCAGCTCCAATCAAGAATCCCCAGGGTATTCCAAGAATTCTTTGTATACGTTCGTTCCAACCTTCAACTCTCCTTTCTAGGTTCATCGATATTGAATCAATCGAACGCACTTCTAAGATTTGTTCCACTTTTGGAAGACCTTGCGTTATGTCACCAGATCTCGATTTTTCATATATAAATGTAACTAATGTATCTCCTTCGTAAAGGATTTCTCCATAATGGCTATGAACAGTTGCTCCTGGAGTGGCCAAATAGGGTTTAGCTGATCTTATAACTAAGGAGTCAACATGAACAATTAAAATTTGACCGGATTTTTTTACGTGTGATTCGTATTTGAATAGACATACATTTTCACAAATAAATTGTCCAAGGCTAATTATTGTAGATGTCTCTTCACAATAATCGTGATGGAGAAAGCACCAATTCAAATGGAATGGATTCAAAATTATGTTACCGCATGGATCGGGATTATAAATCCTCCTATTTTCATCTATTAAACAGTATTTAAGTACTTGGAAAGTCTGTTTAAAATTGTCAAGTAACAAATATTTCTTTAACAAGATATGATTATGAGTTATTAAATAGTAAGATGAAAAAAAATTCGCTATTTTAGGGACAATAGTCCCTAAGGGACCCAGCAAATCCCTAATTTTGATTATGGGATCTGATTCTTTTGTCACATTGTTATATTTCGAACCATTGAATGGACCAATTCGAGAACAATTGGATGATGACAAAATTATCAAAGATTGGCATTCATTATTTCGATTCAACAACGTACCAATACCAATAGTTCCTTGATGCTGGGTAAGTGATTGAATCTTCGCCTTGGAATAAAAAGGATTGATATTGGTGCGATCTAATCCATTATCGGAAATCAATACGGAACTTGCCCTATCATACCTTTTTCCGGTATACGAAATAGTGGACTTGACTAACTCAATTCTTATGAAATCGCGAATCAGATCATTTGTCCTTACCTCAACAAAGGAAGCATGAACCTCTTCTATAGAACCATTTTTTTCTTGGTCCCAATTCAATACTAAGCAAGTCCGAACTAATTGAATACTTGTGTGATAAATTCCTCGAATTGACTTGCCATTTCCATAAAGGATATAATTGACAACTCTAAGTTGGACATTATCCTTTTCCTGCAAGAGATCCCGAGGGAAAAGTGTTGCTAAATTTATCCCATCAGCTATTTCATATGTGACTACGGACCGAACCGAAACAAAATACTTTTTCTTGGTGGGTGTGATCCGTTGGACATAGATCCAATTTTTCAATTTTTTTGATTTCTTAGAATTTTTTTTTTCCGTCTCTGGTGGTATCAAAATGCCGCTGTGCCTGGATATCTTATCTGTTTCTCCAGGAAAATGAATATCTCCAGAAAAGATTTTCAGTTCAATACTTTTTTTTTTTCTCTCCATTCGGACTAATCCGCCTACCCGGCTTCTTGTATTTAAAGCGAGTTGTGTATCTACTCCAATGATACTATTGTTCCGGACCATTATGAACGAAGATCCGGGTAAGATATGCACTTCTTCGAGAATGAAAAAAAACCGATCTACTTTCTGGTATTTCGGACTAAATTCTTTTGCTCCTCGATACTCAATCAAATCCTCTTTTTTTATGATTGAATCCACCTCTATGGTCCCATATTTAGTAATTCCTGAACTATTTCTTCTGTATCGTGGATCATCAAAATAAGCAAGAATACTATTTCTACGTAAAATACCATTTATGGGTATTTCAATCGAAATACCAAAACAGGGCATTAGTTCTTTATCTCGTTCTTGATCATATTGTAATGGGATAATGAATCTATTTCTTCGTTTTTTCGCCAAGAAATCGGAATTTTCTTGGAGAATAGAAGGATATATGAAATTCCAATGACCATTGGATATGATTCGATCAGGTCTTGAATAGTCAAGAATTTCCCTATCTTTTTTACCAGAAGTATCCAACAATTTATGTCTTACTCGATGATTAGTCATTGAGAGGTCAAAGATATATCTTTCTTCGAAAGAAAAAGAATGAACATTCATTTGATCTTGATCTTTGTGGAGCGAAAAAGACACTATACTGGATCTGCACGGACCTCCTGCTAATATCCATAAATGACTTGTTTTTGGTAATAGATGAACATTACCATGTATATATTCAGATGCATGGTGGACATCGGTACTCCAGTGCATTTCTCCCTCTGATTCAGAATAAATATGTTTTCGTACCTTCTCTTTAAAACGAAAAGTAGACGTTCCGGCACGAATCTCAGCAATTACTTGTTCTGATTCTACATATTGATCATTTTGAACTAAAATCAAACTTTTTGGTGGAATATTCACATTATGGATAATATCCCGAGTCTCAATAGTTACATACAAGTCTATAGAACATAGAAAAGCAGGATGCCCATGACGGGTACGTGTGGGATAAACCAAATCCTCATTGAATTTTATTTTTCCATTAGAAGGAGTTCGTACGTGTTCGGCAGTATCACCTGTGAATACTCCACCGGTATGAAAAGTTCTTAATGTTAGTTGAGTCCCTGGTTCCCCAATTGATTGACCCGCAATAATACCTACGGCTTCTCCCAATTCGACCAGGTCGCCGTGAGTGGGACTCCGACCATAACATAATTGACAGATCCAAGATGCACTCTTGCAAGTAAAGGGGGTTCGAATATATATTGGTTGTGCCCGAAAGGTTATGAATTGATTGACAAGTCCAATCCCAATATCTTGATTTCGAGCGGCAATGCATCGTAGACCCATATATATATTGTCTGCTAATACACGACCAATTAGTGTTTGGACAAAAATTTTTTCCGTCATCCCATTTCGAGGACTCACGGAAATACCTCGGATAGTACCACAATCCGTTCTACGTACAATAATGTGTTGAACTACTTCAACAAGTCTACGCGTGAGGTATCCAGCATCTGATGTTCGTACAGCAGTATCTACAACTCCTTTGCGGGCTCCGTAGCAGGAAATTATATATTCTGTCAAAGAAAGCCCTTCGCGTAAATTGCTTTGAATGGGTAAATCAATCATTTGTCCTTGGGGATCCGACATTAATCCTCTCATACCTACTAATTGGTGTATCTGAGATGCATTTCCTCTAGCTCCCGAAAAGGACATCAGATGGACTGGATTAGAAGGATCAGTCATCCGAAAATTAGGATTCATTTCTTGTCTCAAATATTCACTTGTAGCATACCATATCTCAATGGATTGACGTAATTTTTCTACCGCATGTACATTTCCATAATGATGGTGTTTTTCAAAAATAAAACTTTGTTGTTCAGTGTCTTGGACTAACCATCCCTTAGAAGGTATTGTTAAAAGATCATCAATTCCTAATGAAATAGATGTAGCAGTGGCTTGCTGGAAACCCAAAGTCTTTACTTGATCCAGGATGTGTGATGTATATGCCATTCCGAAATGATCTATTAATCTGCTAATAAGTCGTTTCATAGCAGTTCCATTTATCACTTTATTGTGAAAGACCAGATCAGCCCGTTCTGCCATAAGTACCTCTATATTCTGCTGAGTAGGATTCGACAATGGGCCTGAGTCAGTGATTCGAAAACTTCCTTTCCTCAATCTCAATCTTGATTCACGCAAAAATTCAGAAATTATGATACCAGTGAAACTGGAGAGACCCGAATCCCTACGGGCACGGGCATCACCTAATCTAATTTATTAGTTTAGATAGCGTATGAATAGGCCCGACAAAACCCCTGTATGGCTTCTTCTATTTCTCGATAAAAAGAAATATGACCAAGAGTGGTTCGAATGTATATACAATGGATTTCTTTTTTTACACTTCCTACTATTAGATAGTGCTCATAAATCTCATGATAAGTACCCAAAGATTCATATTGAACTTCGATGGGAACTTCTCTTGAGCCAATGACACGTTGATCTAGTCTCCATCGGAGCCACAAAGGACTATCTAAACTGATTCGTTTCTGCCGATAAGCTCCAAGTACATCATAGGAACCACAAAAATACAGTTCTTTCTCTTTCGTATACTTATAGTCATTATTGTCAACTGTATTATTTTGATAGTTTCCGCGATTATATGGATTATGCCTATTTGCACAAATACCTCTACGATTCCTGATCGTTAATACATAGAGTCCGATAAGCATATCTTGAGTTGGTACGGAAATGGGATCCCCAATAGCTGGAGACAAGAGATTTATATGAGAAAACATAAGTAAACGAGCCTCTGCTTGAGCTTCCAAAGATAAAGGTACATGAACAGCCATTTGATCTCCATCAAAGTCTGCATTGAAACCCTTACAAACTAATGGGTGTAAACAAATAGCGCGCCCCTCCACTAAAATGGGTTGGAAGGCCTGTATGCCTAATCTATGCAAGGTGGGTGCTCTATTCAACAATACAGGATGCCCCCGCAAAACTTCTTGAAGTATTTCCCATACAATCAGTTCTTTTTCCCGAATTTGACTTTTAGCAATCCCTATGTTAGAAGCAACATGTT